TAATTTTTGGTGTATGGCACATTAAATTTTGAATTTAAAGGAAATGTTTCTAGTCATTGAAATTAATAAAAGTAAAAATTACGTAATTTACCCTATCAAGATAACCCTTTGCTCAGGCATTTTATTTTCAGTGAAATAGAGCTGCTAGGTTTTTTGAAAATATTATCTCATATATAATGAATTGGGAGCAGCCAGACACAAATCACATTTAATTTCATACGCTTATTGCTTGCTTTTAAGAGCAAGGCTTTTGTTAAATTTCATTTATGCTCCGCCGTCTAATCGAAAAACCTAAGGCTAAAGAAGTCATCTCTACTAATCTGAAAGGCGTCTGCATGTTTACTTCACGTAAACATCAAGATCTGTAATATATATATATATATATATAAAAGTTAGCAACGGGAATGAAATGCCTAGTTGATCCCTTCTACTCCAAACAGTGGAAAAAAAGTTTGGTAGAAGGGATATTTATCTAGTATACCAATATATTTGTATCAAAAGCTCTTTATGTTAACAAATCAATAATCCTTAATAGAAGATAAATTTTAGTTTTTTGTGTTTCAAAAATAGGCTTTTATGGAGTTCTGGCGAAGCCTGTGCCAGCCGCCGCGGTTATACAGGCAGAATGTAATATTTTATATTATTTAATATTTAACTCAAGTAAATTTTTAGGACTAAATAGGTGAAATTATTAGTTTATTGGAATTGATAGGTGTTAGGAAATTTATTTTCAAAAATAGGATTAGATACCCTAATATTGTAAAATGGAATGTTGACAGTAATTTTGGATTTATGAAATCTAAAGATTGTGGCGGTGTTTTAAGCTTTTTAGAGGAATTTATTCTTTGATTGATACGACTCAAGCATCTTACTTGATTTTGTTAGGTCAGTTTGTATATCGCTATCATTTTTTATGATGTTGTTAGGAAATTATAAAAATAGTTTTTTATTAAAATGTTAGGTCAAAATGCAGCGGAAGATTGAGTTTGAAATAAATTACGTATATTTTTATAGGGTTATAGGAAGAAGGAAGATGGATTTAAAAGTATGTTGAGATTATAATGCTTGATTGAAAGGAGCGCTGAAACATGTACATATCGCCCGTCGCTCTCATTGAAGGGATAAGTCGTAACAAAGTAAAAGTACCGGAAGGTGTTTTTTAGGGTGAAATTGATTAAATATTTCTTTTACAATGAAAAAAAGCAAGAAATGCCGCTCTAATTTTAAAAATTAGATTGTTTCTCGGTTGGGGATCGTTATTTTGGTTTTGGTAGTCTTGAATGAATTTATTAATTGCTATAGAATATTGTATTGTTAAAGATTTTTGAAAAAGTGAAAAAAAATTTAGGTGAAAGTTATAGTTTGTACCTTTTGTATTAGGGGTTAACTAGAGAAAATAAATATTTATTTGTCCCGAAATGCTTTGAGCTACCAATTAGAGGTGTTATTGTTGTATAAATATTATTAATACTTGGTAGAAATGAAATTTTTTTCGAAAAGTTTGATATCTGGTTAGGTGCGGAAAATTAAATATTTTAAATAATTTACTTTTTTGTAAAAAGTTATTGATTTTCTTTTTAGGGATAAGCTTAAGAAGAGTATATAAAGTGTATAACAGGTTGCTGTAGGTTTAGAAGTTACTGACTATTTGTAGTAAAATAGCTGGTGTTAGGGAGGTTGTTATGAGAGTTGTTCTAATTAATTGATATTAGAAGAGTTTATGTTAATATTAGTATAATTTTGGGGGAAGTGTTGTAATTTAATTTTCAGGTAAATGGAGTTATTAAATTAAGAGGAATTCAGCAAATTAAATTTTCGAATGTTTAACAAAAACATTGTATTTTGGGAAAATAAAATATAGGACCTGCTCAATGTTATTAAATTGCTGTGGTATTTTGACTATACGAAGGTATTGAAATAAGATTTTAATTGGGTGCTAAGAGAATGGTTTAACGGAGATTGACTTTCTTTTTATTTAAATTGGAAGTTGATTTGAAAATGAAAAAGTTTTTATGAGTTTTTGGGACAAGAAGACCCTGTGAATTTTTTCTTAAGAAATTTTTTATAGATTAGTTATAAGAAATCGAAAGGAGATTTTAAGTTGGTTGGGGTGATTTTTAAAGAATATTTATCTTTAATTTTTGGTGGAATTTGACCCAAAAGTTTTGACTTAATGGAAAAAATACTCCAGGGTTAACAGCGTTATTATTTTGGATAGTTCATATAGATAAAATAGTTTGCGACCTCGATGTTGGATTAGGATACTTTCGTGGCGCAGAAGTTACGTGAAGGAGTTTGCTCAACTCTTTAAATCTTACATGATCTGAGTTCAGACCGGCGAGAGCCAGGTTGGTTTCTATCTAAATGTAGAATGTGAGTTTCTTTAGTACGAAAGGAATGGAAGCTTAAATTATTTAAGTTAAGTATTTAAGGGAGAGTTTATCTTGGCAGAATTAGTGTGTCAAATTTAGAATTTGAGGATGACCCAGTCAGATAAAAAAAATTAAAGTGGCAGATTGATGCGAGGGATTTAAGCTCCCTCTATGATGTTTTCCTTTAGTATTGAGAATTTTGAGATATATTGTATTGTTGATGATAGTGTTGGTGAGAGTTGCTTTTTTTACGCTTATGGAGCGTAGGGTCTTGGGGTACATTCATATTCGAAAGGGGCCTAACAAGGTTGGGTTCACGGGTATTTTGCAACCATTTTCAGATGTTATCAAATTGTTTGGGAGGGAGATAAATTTTATGATATTTATAAATTTATGATTTTACCAAATTGTTCCAAGCTTGGCCCTGGTTTTAATGTTAATATTTTGAGTTTTATTTCCGTGAGGGAATAATCAGATTGAGATGGAGTATGGGATGATTTATTTTTTATGCGTTTCTAGTTTGGGTGTGTATGTCATTTTAGGGGGTGGGTGATTTTCTAATTCAAAGTATGGGCTGTTGGGTTCCTTTCGGGGGTTAGCTCAGGTGATTTCTTATGAAGTTAGATTGGCGTTGATTTTAATTAGAGTTGTGTTTTTAGGTTCTAGCTATGAATTTTGTAAGGTTATTGATTTCCAGGAGGATTTATGGATAATTTGGGGGGGAGGTTGTTTGTTTTTTATGTGGATAGTTTCATGTTTAGCTGAGAGTAATCGTAGCCCATTTGATTTGTCGGAAGGGGAGTCAGAACTTGTGTCTGGCTTTAATGTTGAGTATGGGGGTTATGGGTTTGCTATTTTATTTATGTCAGAGTATGGAAATATCATTTTTTTAAGAGCGTTAAGAAGAGTTATATTTTTCGGCGGGATGGGGTTAATGGGGTTACTTATGCTTTTAGTGATGTATTTTTTTTTGCTAGTTCGTGGAACGTTGGCTCGATATCGGTATGATATGTTAATGATAATAGCATGAAAGGTGGTTTTGCCGGTAAGTATTAATTTATTTTATTTAATGTTTTTAGTAAAAGTAGTTATTAGTTGTGTCAGGGTTAGAAAGACATTTAGGCCTAAAAACCTTTTTTATATTTTCAAAATATATACTTGGATAGTTAAAATGTCTATGGTACAAGTGGAAAGATTATAAAAAAGAAGAAATATGTGAATGTTAGGGTTTGGCCTATTTTTATAAAAGGGGGTTCTACTGGGCAGGCACCGATGTAAGTTAGGAGTAAAAAGGTGCAACTGAAAGTTCAGAATAGAAGTTTTTTGAGAGGGCTGGCGAAGAGGGATTTAAATTTAGGAGTTGTTGAGTAAGGTAAGGAGAGGATGATGAGGATGGATATCATTAAAGCTATTACACCCCCCAGCTTGTTGGGGATTGACCGTAGGATTGCATAGGCAAATAGGAAGTATCATTCTGGTTGGATGTGGGGGGGTGTAATAAGGGGGTTGGCTATTATGAAGTTTTCTGGGTCTATAAGTGTGTAAGGGTGTAGGATAGTGATGTAGGAGAATATAGTTATTAGAGCGATGATTCCGAGAAGATCTTTTAGTGAGAAGTAGGGATGAAAGGGAATTTTGTCAATGTTGTTAGTAATTCCCAATGGGTTTGAGGATCCAGTCTCATGCAAAAGAGAAATGTGGATAATTACCATGACTAAGAGGAGGAAAGGTATTAGGAAATGGAAAGCAAAGAAGCGTGTGAGGGTTGGATTCTCTACGGAGAATCCACCCCAAATTCATTGAGTAATGTTCGTGCCGATGTATGGGATTGCTGACAATAGGTTGGTGATTACGGTTGCTCCTCAAAATGATATTTGTCCTCAGGGGAGGACATAGCCTAAAAATGCTGTTATTATGAGGAGAAAAATAATTACGGTACCTGAAATTCATGGGCCGAGTAGTGTGAATGAGGAGTAATAAATGCCGCGGCCAACATGGGTGTATAGGCATAGGAAGAAAAGGGAAGCTATGTTTGAGTGAATTGAGCGGATTAGTCAGCCGAAGTTAATGTCTCGGGAAATGTGTGAGATTCTTGAGAAAGCGAGGGAGATATCACATGAGAAGTGAATTGCTAGGAAGATTCCTGTAAGGATTTGGGTAAATAGGCAAAAAGCTAAAAGGGAGCCCAAGTTTCATATGAATGAAATGTTTGAGGGTGTTGGTAGGTCAATTAAGGTAGAATTAAAAATTTTTAAAAGAGGGTTAGATTTTCGGAGGATCATTAGTTAGATGATTTGAGGGGGGCTATTGATGATTTGACTACACTTATGATTGAAATTAGTGTTAGCAGGAGGTAAATAAGGGTTAGAATTACTATTGTTAGGGATTTTGGGTAAAATAGTGTTATGATTTGGTAGTGCTGGTCTATTGTTATGATTTGGGGAGTGTTTAGGAAAAGGATTAAAGGGGTTAACAAAAAAACTTTTTTATTGAAGTTAAATTTTTTATTAGGGGTAAGGCTAGTAATGTATAGGAAAATTACTAGGAGTCCTCCTAGGATAAGAAGTGTGATAATATAAATAAATCAAGTGTATTTCATGTACATATATATGTATACGTTCAGTAATAGGCATATGGTAATTATGCTTATGATTATAAGAATAGGGTGCTTTGTAGCAATAAAAGAGAGAATAGTTAGGAGAATTAATTTTATTTCCAGAAAATAGTATAAGTGAGTATGTAAATTTTGGGGATTTATGGTGGGGGATCTTTTCTGATATTATAAGAGAAATCATCTTAGGTTTACAAAACCTTAATTTTATTTAAACTATTATAATATAAGAAATGAATTTGATTGGGTGTGTAATTTTTTTCGCAGGGCTTTTAAGAATTTTGTTAGATCGGAAGCATGTTTTAATTTTATTGTTATGTTTAGAATTTATGTATTTAGGTGTATTGTATTTTATATTTATAGGGATTTGGAGTTTAGGGTTGAGTTTTAGTTTGATTATTTTTATGTTTTTTATTGTTTGTGAAGCCGGGATGGGTCTGGCAATTTTAGTTAGTTGTGTTTATTTTTATGGGAATGATAAGGTATCATTGTTAAGTTTTGTGAAGTGTTAGTGATTTTTTTGGGGTTGTTTAGATTGACAGTATTTAGTTTTTTTTTTGCTTTTGTGGAGATTATTATTTATTTATTAATTATTGCAATTATTTTTTTTACACAAGTAAATTGAGGGTTGGCGGGCGATGTCGGAGAGTTTATAGGGGTGGATTTAGTGAGATTTTTATTGATTGAATTGAGTTTATATATGGGGGTATTGATGTTTATGGCATCAATGGGGCATGACATTTTTTATGAGAGGATATACCAGTTTTATATGGTAGGGATGGTTTTTCTTCTTTGTTTCTGTTTTATGATAATAAATTTAATAGGTTTTTATTTACTATTTGAAAGTGTTTTAATTCCAATCATTATAATAATTATCGGGTGGGGATCTCAACCGGAGCGTCTTCAAGCTGGGCTTTATATATTATTCTACACGTTGGGGGGTTCTTTGCCCCTTTTAATTTTTTTGTTAAGTAATTCAGAGAGTACTAGAATTTTTTATTTAGGTTGGCTAAAAAGTAGTGTTAGAAGTTTAATGTTTTTATTGGGAGTATTAGCATTCTTGGTAAAAATACCGATATTTCTTATACATTTATGATTACCTAAGGCTCATGTAGAGGCTCCGGTTGCTGGGTCAATAGTTTTAGCTGGCGTTCTATTGAAATTAGGGATTTATGGGTTATATCGGGTTAAGGTGTTGATTGAACCTAGGATGATTGAATTTAGAAATTATATTGTTAGTATTATTTTAGGGGGTGGGATTTGAATTGGTTTTATTTGTTTATGTCAAGTAGATATTAAGGCTTTGATTGCTTATTCATCAGTGATGCATATAGGAGTAATTTTAGGGGGTATTTTTAGAATGGCGGAGTGGGGGTGTTTAGGAAGTATTTTAGTAATGTTGGGCCATGGGCTTTGTTCATCAGGGTTGTTTTGTTTGGCAAATATTTATTATGAGCGATTTTACACTCGAAGAATAATTTTGCTGAAAGGGTTAGGGAATTTTTTCCCCTATATTTCTTTTTGATGATTTTTATTTGTTAGCGTCAATATAGCAGCTCCACCATCTATGAACTTGGGTGGGGAGATTTTATTGATTGGGGGTTTGATTAAGTGGAGTTTTCTGGTAATTATTCCTTTGGGGATTGGAATGTTCTTGAGAGCTAGATACTCATTATATATGTATAGTTTCTTAAACCATGGGAAAGGCTGGGTAGTTTATGGAGGTCGGGCTGTTTCTTTTCGGGAAGTGTACTTAATATTTCTTCATCTATTTCCTCTCATTTTCTGAAGAATGAAAATAGAGCTATTTTGTTTATATTATCTAGTTAGTTTAGCTAAAATATTAAATTGTGGATTTAAAGAAGGATGTCATTAGATAATTTTTTTAAAGTGAGGAGTTTTCTTAATTATTTTTAGTTTTTTTTCCGCGGCGGCTGGCACAGTGTATTTAGTTAATTTCAAAGTTATTTTATTTGAATATTATATTGTGATGGTAAGAAACTTTGAAATGAAGGTATTTTTGTTATTCGACTGGATAAGTTTAATGTTTGTTAGAGTTGTTTTATTGATTTCTGGAATAGTAATTTTTTATAGAAAGGACTATATAAAAGCGGAAAAGTTTAAAATTTATTTTTTATATAGAGTTTTACTATTCGTTGGTTCAATAATTTTAGTGATTTTAAGCCCAAATTTATTGATAATTTTACTAGGATGGGATGGTTTAGGATTAGTCTCTTATTGTTTAGTCATTTTTTACCAGAATTATAAATCTGATGTTGCAGGGATGATCACTATTTTAAGAAATCGTATTGGGGATGTAATAATTTTATTGGCTTTAGCGATTGTTTTAAATTTTGGGAGATGGGATTTTATAGTTTTTTCTAAAATATATTGGGTTTGTGGTTTTATGTTAATTATTGCTGGGATAACTAAGAGTGCTCAAATTCCTTTCTCAGCATGGTTACCAGCGGCCATGGCCGCTCCGACACCGGTTTCTTCACTAGTTCATTCTTCCACTTTAGTCACTGCAGGGGTTTATATTTTAATCCGTTTAGAATTGTTAATGAAAATTACCAGTTTCTCGAGTTTTTTGCTATTCTTTTCTGTTTTAACAATAATGATGGCAGGGTTTGGAGCTTTGGTTGAGAATGATTTGAAAAAGATTATTGCGCTTTCTACTTTGAGCCAGTTGGGGTTGATGATAGTTATTTTGTGTATAGGTAGGGTTGATTTATCTTTTTTTCATTTAGTGGCTCACGCTTTATTTAAAGCGTTATTGTTTCTTTGTGCTGGGGTTATAATCCATAGAAGTCTGGGTGCGCAAGATATTCGATTTATAGGGATATTTTATTGAATAAATCCAGTAATTGGGGTTTCTTTTAGCCTAGCTAATTTAGCCCTTTTTGGGATTCCATTTTTGAGAGGGTTTTATTCTAAAGATTTAATTCTAGAGTTTATTTTTATGTATGAAAATGGGGGGGTGCTTCTGGTAATGATTATAATTTCAACAATTTGTACGACGCTGTATTCTTTACGAGTAATGTATTACTCATTATGGAGGGGGGGCTTGAAGTTAATTGAATATAATTATCACTTCTCTATGAGTATGGGAATGCCTATTTTTATTATAGGAGCACTTGTTCTATTTTTTGGGGCAACTATAAGTTGGTTGTTGGTTCTAAATCATGAAATAATTTTGTTGAATTTTAAGGGGAAAATTATTAATTTGTGCCTTATTGGTGTAGGAGTTTGGGTTTTTTTAGCTTTTTTCATAAAATTAGGGGTGCTTCGTTTAGGGGTGGTTGGGGATTTTTTAAGAAAAATATGATTTATATCCACTTTTTCAAGCGTAATTTTGTCAAAAAATTTACTGCAGGGGATCAATTTTTACAATTATGATAATAGTTGGGTGGAGGAAATTGGGCCGCAAGGGGTTTACAAGTTGAATTCTAAATTAAGAAATTTAATAGGTTGGTTTCAATTGAATTCTTTTAAGAGTATAATTTATTTTGTTTTGTTTATAATTTTTATATTTATTTATCCCTATAGTTTAAAGGAAAACATAATAGTGAAAATATTAAAATATTTGATTGGGGATATTTTTAGCGATGGCTATGTAACAATGAAAATGTTAAGTGTTGAATACACCATAAAAATAAAGACCAAATGGTTTACATTTCTATAGAGTTAGCAGCTCTATTAATGGTCTTAATAGGCGTGGACATTTTATTCATTAACAGTGAATAGCCTCTTTTTGGCTTCTATTAATAAAAATGGGAGGGCCCAAGGGTCAGGCCGAAACTGACAGCAAATTTTGCTTCATTTTTAGAATAGGCTGTAGCAATTTCTAATTGCAGGTTAGATTTTATTTAATTTAAATACTACTCTTAAAGTCATTGGATTATTCCGTTTTTTCACTCATAGAGTAGCCCTAGCAGGATTAGGAAAATAATTAGGGAGGCTTTGAAAATGGGAGGGAAATTAGTTAGGTTGTTTGAAATCAGGGGGTAGGGGAGAAGAATAACAATTTCAATATCGAAAATTAAAAAGATGATTGAAATTATGAAGTAGCGAAGGGAGAAGGGTTGGCGGGCGAGAGAGAAGGGGTCAAAGCCACACTCAAAAGGAGAATTTTTTTCCCTTTGAAAAAAATTCTTTTTCTTGCACACTGATGCTATAAATACTAAAGTAATAATGATTATTAATGAAGTAATGAGGAATGGCATTATTTTATTTAAAAAAACTTTCTAATTGGAAGTTAGATGTACTGATATACTAATAAAATTAGTAGATTCATCAATAGACAAAAGTATATAAGAATAGTCAGACAACATCGACAAAATGTCAGTACCAAGCCGAAGCTTCAAATCCAAAGTGGTGTTTGTTGGAAAAGTGGGAAAGTGTAAGGCGGACTAAAGAAGTCATTAAAAAAATTGTTCCAATAATGACATGAAGGCCATGGAAGCCTGTAGCTATGTAGAATGTGGCTCCAAAAATTGCGTCTGAGATTCTAAATGGGGCTTGGAGATATTCCCAGGTTTGTAAAGAAGTAAAAAGGGCTCCTATTAAGGCGGTTAAAATTAGGGAGGTTTTTGCTGTAGTGTAGCTGCTAGATAGAATTCTATGGTGGGACCAAGTAATAGAGATGCCGGAGGACAGTAAAATAGTTGTGTTTAGGAGGGGAATGCTGAATGGGTTAAAAGGAGTAATTATTAGGGGGGGCCATTGAGATCCAATTTCAATTCTTGGTGATAGGCTGCTGTGGAAAAATGCTCAGAAAAATGATAAAAAGAAAAAAATTTCTGAGATAATAAATAGGGTTATGCCTCATTTTATTCTTTTGTACACAGTTAGAGTGTGGTTTCCTTGAAGGGAGGCTTCACGGGAAATGTCTCGCCATCATTGGATTATTGTTAAGGTTATGATGCTAAATGAAATAAGTAAGGTATTTAGGTGATTAAAGTGAATAAGGTCGATTATTCCAGACATAAAAGTAAAAGAGGCGATTGCGCCTGTTATTGGTCAAGGTCTTTTGTCAACAATGTGGAAGGGATTGAGGGGTGTCATTAGTTTAGCTCATTTAAATATAAAGAGAAGAGGGTAATAAATACATAGCTTTGGATTGTAGCAACAGCTACTTCTAAAGTTAAGAGAACTATTAGAAGAGGGGTTACAAATAGGAAAAATATAGGGAGACTTTCTAAAATGTTTCTTAAAAGGCATAGTAGTAGGTGGCCTGAAATTATATTTGCTGATAGGCGAATTGATAGGGTGACTGGGCGAATTAAGTTTCTTGTGGTTTCAATTAAGACTATGAAAATTGAGAGTGGAAGAGGGGTCCCATTTGGCACGAGGTGGCTGAATATGTGGTTTGTTTGGTTGATTCAGCCGTAGAGTATTAATGTTAATCATAAGGGGAGGGCTAGAATGGTTGTTAAATTAATATGGCTGGTTGAGGTGAAGATATAAGGGAATAACCCCATAGAGTTATTTGTTATAATGAATCAGAATAAGGTAAGACATAATAATATGAAGAGTTTCTTTTTTTTATCAAAGAGAGAGTTTAAGTCATTTAGTAAGTATCCTGAAAGGATAAATCAAATTGTGTGAAGCCGGGATGGGGCAGACCAGTATAATTGGGGTGTTAGTATGAAGATTAATAAAGTTGAAATTCAATTAATGGAGAGGGTGTTTGTAGTTGAGGGGTCAAAGGTGGAGAATAAATTTATTATCATTTTCAAAACTTCCTGAGGTCATTTATTTTTTTAGATGAGAAAGGAAGGTTAGGTTTGTGGGTGAAATAGACTAAAATTGCTGAGATTGAGATAATTAGTAGGAAATAGAGAGTCAAAAAATTTCAATTTATTGGAAACAATTGTGGGATTGAAAAACACCTGTGTAATTTAAGAATGACAATCTTATGTTATTAATTTAACTAGCTTTTCATTGAAAGTAATAATATACTATAGTATGGTTTAAGAGACCAGTGCTTTAATTTCAGCCATTCAACGAAAATGAATTAATTCAGTTAAGAAAATTTTTGGGGGAAGTGACTTCTAATGAGATTGGTATAAAGCTGTGGTTGGCGCCACAAATCTCGGAGCATTGTCCGAAATAGACCCCAGGGCGGAGGGCTGTGGATGAAATTTGATTCAGGCGTCCTGGGACAGCGTCGACTTTCACACCAAGAGTAGGAATGGTTCAAGAGTGGATTACGTCGCTTGATGAGATTAGGATTCGTAAGCTAGAATTATATGGAATAGCAGGTCGGTTATCTACATCTAGTAGGCGGAAAGAGTGTATATTTATAGTTTCCTTTGGAATTATAAAAGAATCGAATTCGATATTAAAGTCAGAATATTCATAAGATCAGTATCATTGATGGCCAATGACCTTCAGGGTTATTCTTGGGGTAAAGGACTCTTCTATTAGGTAAAGTAGGCGTAAAGAGGGTAGAGCGATATAGATAAGGATAATTGCAGGGATGATGGTCCATAAAATTTCAATTTCTTGCCCTTCTATAAGGAGGCGATTTTTGTATGAGTTTATGAAAATATTAATGATTATGTATAAGGTAATGATGGTAATTAAAATAATGATGGTTATGGAATGGTCGTGGAAAAAGATGAGTTGTTCTATAATTGGGGAATTTCTATTGGGGAAAGAAATATTTGATCAGGTTATCATAGGTTAGTCAATTAAAATATTAATTTGATTAAAGGTGTGCTCGGAAGGAGGGTAATTTAATTGTCATTCAATGGAAGAGAGGGGGAATTGGGACAAAATTATTTTTCGCTTTTGGGAAATAGCTTCTCAGAGGATGAAGACGAAGATTATAACACTTAGAAAAGATAGAATAGAGCCTAAGGAGGAGACGACGTTTCATTTTGTGAAAAAGTCGGGGTAGTCGGAATATCGGCGGGGTATTCCTGATAACCCTAGGAAGTGTTGAGGGAAAAAGGTCAGGTTTACGCCAATAAATATGGAGAGGAAATGAATTTTTAGGAGCAATGAATTAAAAGTCCACCCGAAAAATAGAGGGAATCAATGGGTAATTCCGGCTAAAATGGCAAATACTGCCCCTATGGATAAAACGTAATGGAAGTGGGCTACAACATAATAAGTATCATGAAGAGTGATGTCAATTGAGGAGTTAGCAAGGATGATTCCTGTTAATCCTCCAATAGTGAAAAGAAATACAAAACCTAAGGATCAAAGTAGGGGTGTATCATATTGGATTCAGATGCCATGTAGTGTGGCTAATCAGCTAAAGATTTTAATTCCTGTTGGAACAGCAATAATTATTGTGGCGGCGGTGAAATAGGCACGTGTGTCAACATCTATACCAACCGTGAATATATGATGTGCTCAAACAATAAACCCAAGGAAGCCAATAGCGGCTATTGCGTAGATTATGCCTAGGGTTCCGAAGGGCTCTTTTTTTCCAGTTTGGAAGCAAATTACGTGGGAAATTATACCAAACCCTGGTAGAATGAGGATGTAGACTTCAGGGTGCCCAAAGAATCAAAATAGGTGTTGGTATAGAATTGGGTCACCCCCCCCTGAGGGGTCAAAGAATGAGGTATTGAAGTTTCGATCTGTTAGTAATATTGTGATGGCACCTGCCAAAACGGGTAAAGACAAAAGAAGGAGAATGGTGGTGATTAAAACGGATCAAAGAAATAAAGGGATTTGTTCGAGTTTTATTCTTTTAGGTCGTATGTTTATGATTGTTGTAATAAAGTTAATTGAGCCGAGAATTGAGGAGACACCGGCTAAGTGTAAGCTGAAAATCGCAAGGTCAACTGATATCCCAGAGTGGGAGATATTTGAGGCTAGGGGTGGGTAGACTGTTCAACCCGTTCCTGCACCTCTTTCTGTTATTGAGGAGGATAAAAGTAGTAAAAGTGAAGGAGGTAGTAGTCAGAAGCTTATATTATTTATTCGTGGGAAAGCTATATCTGGAGTCCCAAGTATAATTGGGATTAGCCAATTTCCGAAACCTCCGATTATAATAGGTATAACTATAAAGAAAATTATAATAAAGGCGTGGGAGGTTACAATTACGTTGTAAATTTGGTCATCTCCGATTAAGGAACCAGGTTGGCCTAATTCAGTTCGAATTAGGACACTTAATGATATTCCGATTATTATGGCTCATGCCCCTAGGATAAAGTATATTGTTCCAATGTCTTTATGGTTGGTGGAGTATATTCATCGCGGTATAATGGCTGATTATAGGCGGTAAATTGTAAATTTATTAATGGAATAATAATCCTTCTACCAGGTCTTATAGTTTATTTAAAAATTTTAAATTGCAAATTTAAAGATAGTGTTTTAAGACTTAATCTTATTATTTTATGCTTTGAAGGCATTCAGTTTCTTTAACTTAAAGTCTTAGATTTGGGCAATGAAGAAGAAGATGCTACTAATTTGGAAGATTATTAATGGAATTCACAGGGGAAATGGTATCATTTCCCATTTGGGGGAATTAAAATTTTTAAGCATTGGAACGTAGGCCAAACGGAGATAAAAAAAGAGATTGATGATTGTGGAGAGAATCAATGGGACTATTAGGGTGGGGAGATGATAAATAATGACTTTCATTGAGAATCATTTTATAATGAAACCTACTCTAGGAGGCATGCCTCCTAGAGATAGCAGAGTTACGATTATAAATAAATTTACTTCATTTACTTTTTTCCTTTTTGAATTAAAGGCATTCATGTTGTAAATATTTATAATATTTGTTATAATTCAGATAATTGAGGAGTAAATTAGAAGGTAGATTAGCCAAAAATTTCTGCAAAGGAGTAACAATCTTAGTATTCATGCTAGGTGAGAGATTGAAGAGAAGGCTAAAATTTTTCGAAGCGTAAATTGAGTAAACCCTCCTAGAGACCCAACCAAAGCTCTAATAATGATAAAAATTACTAGAAATTTATTTTTGAGAAGAGATATAATGTGTAGGGGGATTATTTTTTGGACAGTCAATAAAATTGCAAGGGAATTGAAGTCCAAACCTTCACTAATTTTAGGAAATCAAATGTGGAAAGGGGCTGCGCCTAATTTAATTAGTATAGTAATTATTACTAAAATTATTCTAAATCTTATAAAGCTTGGGTTGAAGTATAATATTAAAGCGGCTAAGATATAGATGGAGGAGGCGGACGACTGGGTGAGAAAATATAATAAAGTGCTATTTATAGCAATATAATTTTTTGAATATATTAGGGGGATAAATCTTATTATATTAATTTCAAGGCAAATTCAAAGGAGAAATAAGGAAGAGGAGGATAGGGCTATAAGAGCTGAGGTCCCTAAAAATCATAAGAAAATTAAAGTCGGGGTTATTATTAATAAAGGAAATAGTCATTTTTGGGGTATGAACCCAATAGCTTAGATAGCTTACTTTATA